CCAATTGTACCACGTAATCCTTTAAAAGGTGTTCTGAATGAGTTATTTCAGCTACACGGTTTCCTTCCCTTGAATCAAGATTCAAAAAAAGAATTTCAAAAAGATTGAAATTCTTCATTTTCAAATGGAAGTATAACACTAGCTTCAGTTATTTTTATTTGTAGCGAATACGCATTTAGTTCATTATAATGAAAAATGAAAAAAACAAAACTAAGAAGATGGTGTTTTCTTTGGAGACATCAGTTATAAGTGTAGTAAGAGTCAGAAGTTTTGGATAATGACTTTTTGCCCCGGATCCTTTTTTTATTCTATCTCTCTTCCTGATTAGGAATAAGCATCCCTCTATCGACAAGATAAAAAAGAATTTCTTTCTCCTTCCGAGAAATTAGGGAAATAAAAATGATTTTATCCGTTCTTTTGAAATATTCATTATTCATATATATAACAACGAAAAAGAGATAAAAAAATATATCGAAAAAATGAAAAGAAAATACTAAAGAAAAAGAAAGAAGAAATCTCAAATCAAATAAAGAAAATAGAAATATTCAAATAAAAAATAAGAAGAATATAGAAGTTCTTTTTCTTTAGCGAGAACCCCCGGTTTTTCACTAGGAATCCCTGTTTGTTGGATAAGATTGGTTAAAATCAGAAACTCATAAGTAACTCTTTTCTATCTTTACCTTTCAAAACACCTTTTTTGTTTTGAAAGGTAAAGATAGAAAGACGATGAAGATAAGGATGGTAGAAGAAGAATCCAATTTAGTAAAGGGGATTCTCATACATATTCGTGTCGAAAGAGGAATAGGTATACTTCATTGAGTTCTACATTTGTTATTGATTATTAAATACGTCATATTAATATTATCTTAATATTAATATTCTTTCTAATTTCTTTTTAATAGTTTTAATAGATTAATATTAATAATTAATAGATAGACTTATTAGAATATATCTTTATAATTAGAATTTATAATTTATAATAGGTACAAATATGAAATTGAGGTACCCATTCTATGATAGATTTGAACTTTCCCTCTATTTTTGTTCCTTTAGTGGGCCTAGTCTTTCCGGCAATCGCAATGGCTTCTTTATCTCTTTATGTCCAAAGAAATAAGATTGTCTAAATACGATGAAATCTAATCAATTTATTTCAACACTGGATCATCATACAGATACTTTTTTTAATGTAATATGGTAGGATATATGATATTTGGCCTTTCCGAAAACAAATAGAAGAGTTGTTTTGTTATGTATGCCGATGCCTAATATACGGCATTAATGCATGTATATGCGGTTATAGCTTAATCAATTAAATGATGAAATTCAAAATGATCAGCAAATATTTTTTGAAAAATCTTTTAAATAGAAACTCAATGTGTCTAACCAATTATTCCTAATGGTTCCTGTCGGAATGCTGCTAGTTGATGAAAGTTACTTCGGGATCAAGCAATAAAAGTCAAGTCAAATCCATTTGGGTTATTCTCTCAATTCCAATCGAATGCAACTGGATCTAGTATAGTATGAACTGGCGATCAGAACATATATGGATAGAGCTTATAACGGGGTCTCGAAAAACAAGTAATTTTTGCTGGGCCTGTATCCTTTTTTTAGGTTCACTAGGATTCTTAGTGGTTGGAACTTCCAGTTATCTTGGTAAAAATCTGATATCCGTATTTCCGTCTCAGCAAATCCTTTTTTTCCCACAAGGGATCGTGATGTCTTTCTATGGGATCGCAGGTCTATTCATTAGTTCTTATTTGTGGTGCACAATTTCATGGAATGTAGGTAGTGGTTATGACCGATTCGATAGAAAAGAAGGGATAATGTCCCTTTTTCGTTGGGGATTCCCTGGAAGAAATCGTCGCATCTTCCTTCGTTTCTTTCTGAAAGATATCCAATCAATCAGAATGGAGGTGAGAGAGGGTCTTTTTCCTCGTCGTGTCCTTTATATGGAAATCAAGGGTCAAGGAGCCATTCCCTTGACCCGTACTGATGAGGATTTGACTCCACGAGAAATTGAACAAAAAGCTGCCGAATTGGCCTATTTCTTGCGCGTACCCATTGAAGTATTTTGAAATGAACTGAAGAATAAATCTCAGCATGAGAGAAGGAACTTAATACATCTCAAAAGTGGGAAGACGTATATGGAACAATAACTCTTTTGTATACGCATACACATGGCGTCTGGCTTCACTCTTTAGACTAGTAAAAGGTCTAATAAGTAATAAGTAAATAAGTATAGATTCATCAAATATCCTAACATGTCTTTTGTTTTCGTAAAACATAATTCCTCTTTTTCGGCCTTTGAATTGATACCCTATCCCTACGCTTTCGTACTTCATAGAAATCTCAGATAGAATCGACCAATGAAACAGGTTCATTAACAATTCACATCACGGATACAGAATGAAAAAAAAGAAAGCATTGGCTTCCCTCCCATATCTTGTGTCTATAATCTTTTTGCCCTGGTGGGTTTCTCTCTCATTTAAGAAATGTCTAGAAACTTGGGTTATTAATTGGTGGAATACTAGGCAATCCGAAATCCCTTTGAATGATATTCAAGAGAAAAATGTTCTAGAAAAATTTATGGAATTAGAAGAACTATTCCTGTTGGACGAGATGATAAAGGAGTACTCGGAGACACATATGCAAAGGCTTCGTATAGGAATGCACAAGGAAACAATACAATTGGTCCAAAGACAAAATGAATCTCATTTCCATATCATTTTGCATTTCTCTACAAATCTAATCTGTTTCGCTATTCTAAGTGGTTATTTTTTTCTGGGTAATGAAGAACTTTTCATTTTAAATTCTTGGATTCAGGAATTTCTCTATAACTTAAGTGATACAATCAAAGCTTTTTCGATTCTTTTAGTTACTGATTTATGGATCGGATTTCACTCGACCCATGGTTGGGAACTAATGATTGGTTCGATCTACAATGATTTTGGATTGGCTCAGAATGATCAGATTATATCTGGTCTTGTTTCCACTTTTCCAGTGATTCTAGATACAATTGTGAAATATTGGATCTTCCATTTTTTAAATCGTGTATCTCCTTCGCTTGTAGTAATTTATCATTCAATGAATGAATAATTCATTAGATCTTTTGATATCATTTGATATCAATAAAATCAGAACCTTTCTTTGTGTAGAAAGAAAGTGTATAAATAAAAATCATTTTTCATCTTACTTATTCTTTATACTTCTACCTTTTCAATTCAAGGTATTCATACTATATTCCACTAGTACAATTCTTTCAGTATAATCAATACAATGGCAAACTTGTGGATAGGGAATTCTACTAGCTACCTATCAAATTTATTGTATAAATTCCGGGGATCAATGATTGGACCATGCAAAATAGAAATACTTTTTCTTGGGTAAAAGAACAGATGACTCGATCCATTTATGTATCGATCATGATATATGTAATAACTCGAGCATCTATTTCAAATGCATATCCCATTTTTGCGCAGCAGGTTTATGAAAATCCACGAGAAGCAACTGGTCGAATTGTATGTGCCAATTGCCATTTAGCTAATAAGCCCGTGGATATTGAAGTTCCGCAAGCTGTACTTCCTGATACTGTATTTGAAGCAGTTGTTCGAATTCCTTATGATATGCAACTGAAACAAGTTCTTGCTAATGGTAAAAAGGGGGCTTTGAATGTAGGAGCTGTTCTTATTTTACCCGAGGGATTCGAATTAGCCCCACCCGATCGTATTTCTCCCGAAATGAAAGAAAAGATGGGCAATCTTTCTTTTCAGTTTTATCGTCCTAATAAAAGAAATATTCTTGTGATAGGTCCTGTTCCCGGTCAGAAATATAGTGAAATCGTCTTTCCTATTCTTTCCCCCGACCCTGCTACGAAAAAAGACGTTCATTTCTTAAAATATCCCATATATGTAGGTGGGAACAGAGGAAGGGGTCAGATTTATCCTGATGGTAACAAGAGTAACAATACAGTTTATAATGCTACATCTGCTGGTATAGTAAGCAGAATAGCACGTAAAGAAAAAGGGGGATATGAAATAACCATAGTTGATGCATCAGAAGGACGTCAAGTGGTTGATATTATACCTCCAGGACCAGAACTTCTTGTTTCAGAAGGTGAATCCATCAAGCTTGATCAACCATTAACAAGTAATCCAAATGTAGGAGGTTTTGGTCAGGGAGACACAGAAATAGTGCTTCAAGATCCATTACGAGTCCAAGGCCTTCTTTTCTTCTTGGCATCTGTTATTTTGGCACAAATCTTTTTGGTTCTGAAAAAGAAACAGTTTGAAAAGGTTCAGTTGTACGAAATGAATTTCTAGATCTAGAGATTCCTTAAAATAAAGTTGGTAAAAGTGCCAAATTCTTGTTGATTGATAGACTGATATATGATTCAAAAAATTCTCTAAGTCTTTTCTTTGTTTTTTTTAGACTCTTTTACTCTTTTTTATTTTGCGGGATGTCTTAAACTTATTACTTGTATACCATTCCTAATGATAGAAAATAAGTATACAAATACAAAGTACAAAGGAATAGAATACAAGGCAAGGACGGGAAAAAGGAAAGTAAAAAAGATTTCTATTTATTTAGATTTATAGAAAGTCTTATTATTCTTTTATTCTTAGTCTTTCTAATCGTCTATTCGATTCGATACAAGACGACACAAGAAAAGGATTTTCTTGTGTCGTCTTGTATCGGGATCATGATTTTTTCTTTTGTTTTCCAAAGATTCTTATTCCTTGTTTTATTTTCCGGGTATAATTGAACAAATAGAACTTCTTAAACTCATTTCAACTTATAACTTAAGAAAATAACAAAAAAAGACTTCTCTTGTTTTGTTTTGGCTGAAAAGCGGATTAGATCTTTACGCATATCCAATTATTTCTTTATTATCTCATTACAGTTTTTTTTTTTTTCTATTTCTTATTTGTTTTAATTTAGTCTAAATAGTTGAGTCTAAAAAGAAAATTATTTGCAGGATTTTTCATATGGATAAATCCATA